AACTGACCGGAGTAAGAACCAGCAAGCGGAGGCTCGAAAGAAAGCCGGAGCGCGCAAGAGAGCAAGCGGAGGGGAGACCCGGAGCGAGCAAGCGAGAAAACGTAGAGCGCGCTAGCGAACGAGAAAACTACGCGCGCACTAGCGCGCGGAGGCTTTCGAGCCGTAGCTTGCTGCGTAGGCTTTCTCGCCGGAGCTTGCTACCGAGCGAGAAAACGGAGCGCGCACTAGCGCGCTCCGGCTTTCGAGCCTCCGCTTGCTGGGCGCAGACGCTCTCGAGAAAAGGTAGAGCGCACTAGCGACAAAAAAAAGAGTAGGCTTGAGAGCCTGCAATGCGGACTCTATACGTATGCGCGCAGACGCTCTCGAGAAAACGGAGAGCGCAGACGCTCTCGAGAAAAGGTAGTATTCGCGCAGACGCTCTCGAGAAAAGGGAGAGCGCAGACGCGAACGAAGCGGACTCTATACGCGCGCACTAGCGCGCGGAGGCTTGAGAGCCAGCGAGAAAACGGAGCGCGCACTAGCGCGCTCTTTCGAGCCTCCGCTTGCTCTTTGGCGCGCTTCGCTTCCAGCGCCTACGCTTGCTCTTTGGCGCGCTTCGGGTCCTTTCGGACCGGAGCTTGCTCTTTGGCGCGCTTCGCTTCCAGCGCCTACGCTTGCTGGGGAGGAACGACCCGGAGCGAGCAAGAGAGCAAGCGGAGGTCCGGAACGACCCTACGCGAGCAAGAGAGCAAGCTCCGGTCCGGAACGACCCTACGCGAGCAAGAGAGCAAGCTCCGGTCCGGAACGACCCTACGCGAGCAAGAGAGCAAGCGGAGGTCCGGAACGACCCTACGCGAGCAAGAGAGCAAGCTCCGGTCCGGAACGACCCTACGCGAGCAAGAGAGCAAGCGGAGGCTCGAAAGAGCGCGCTAGTGCGCGCGTATAGAGTCCGCATTGCTTGCTGCTCCGGCTTTCGAGCCAGCAAGCGTAGGCGCTGGAAGCGAAGCGCGCCAAAGAGCAAGCTCCGGGGAGGAAGGACCGTAGGCTTGCTCTCTGGCAAGCGTAGGCTTTCGATAGAAAGCCGGAGCGCGCCGATTCTTTTCTTGCTAGCGCGCGTAGGCTCGAAGAGTTCGCTTGCTGCTACGGCTTGAGAGCCAGCAAGCGTAGGCGCTGGAAGCGAAGCGCGCCAAAGAGCAAGCGGAGGCTCGAAAGAGCGCGCTAGTGCGCGCTCCGTTTTCTCGCTTGCTGCTACGGCTTGAGAGCCAGCAAGCGTAGGCGCTGGAAGCGAAGCGCGCCAAAGAGCAAGCGGAGGCTCGAAAGAGCGCGCTAGTGCGCGCTCCGTTTTCTCGCTTGCTGCTACGGCTTTCGAGCCAGCAAGCGGAGGCTCGAAAGCCGGAGCGCGCTAGTGCGCGCTCCGTTTTCTCGCTTGCTCTCTGGCTCGCTTCGGGTCCTTTCGGACCTTCGCTTGCTCTCTGGCGCGCGTAGGGTCGGTCGTTCCGGACCTCCCCTTCACTTGAAGGTCCGGAAGGACCGTAGGCTTGCTCTCTGGCAAGCGTAGGCTTGAGATAGAAAGCCGAAGCGCGCGTCTTGTTGTTTTCTACCTTTGCTAGCGCGCTACGGGTCTCCCCGCTTCCAGCGCCTCTGCTTGCTGGCTCTCAAACTACAAGCGCGCTCTACGTTTTCTCGTTCGCTAGCGCGCTTGTATAGAGTCCGCTTTGCTAGCTAGCGCGCTTGTTGTTTTCGAGCTTGTACCGAAGACAATTTCGTCTGCCATTCTTCTAGCAACTATGTTCTTATAACATAAGTGAACATGTTTCGAATTTGGCTTGAATTTAGGCTTAGATCCCAACGTCGGGGGATATCAATTCTACTACTTTCTTGGAGTAGTGATCTTGTGGTGACTGGAACAATGAAGAGATGTTGGTTGTGTTCATTCTTCCATTTGTGTCTAATCTTCGGATTAGCTGAATAAGCTTCGTCGAGATTGGCTTGGTGTTCAGTGTACCGCACCGTGTGTAGCCTATGCGAAGCAAGCTCGAAAACGGAAAGCGCGCTAGCGCGCGTAGTAGGCTTGAGAGCCAGCAAGCAGAGGCGCTGGAAGCGAAGCGAGCCAGAGAGCAAGCGAGAAAACTACGCGCGCACTAGCGCGCTCCGGCTTTCGAGCCTACGCTTGCTGGCTCTCAAGCCGTAGCAGCAAGCGAACTCTTCGAGCCTACGCGCGCTAGCAAGAAAAGAATCGGCGCGCTCCGGCTTTCTATCTCAAGCCTACGCTTGCCAGAGAGCAAGCCTACGGTCCTTCCTCCCCGGAGCTTGCTCTTTGGCGCGCTTCGTCCTTCGGACCCGGAGCTTGCTCTTTGGCGCGCTCCGGCTTTCAGCACCTACGCTTGCTGGCTCTCAAGCCGGAGCAGCAAGCGAGAAAACTACGTTTTCCCGCTCCCCTCCGCTTGCTCTCTTGCTCGCTCCGTTCTAGCCTACGCTTGCTAGGATACAAGATCGAAAAGAATGCACTGCATTCCAAGTGAAATGCCCAAGAGAAAAGGAACGAGGGTCCGAAGGACGAGATGGAAATAAAAAAAAGAATAGAGAAAATGGAATAGAGAAAAAAGAGGGAAAGCGGAGTCTAAGAGAAAGATGCCAAGCTCGAAAACTACAAGCTAGCTAGCGAACGAGAAAGCAAGCTCCGGGGAGCAAGCGAGAAAACGGAGCGCGCAGACGCGCGCTACGGCTTGAGAGCCAGCGAGCTCCGGTCCGAAAGGACCCTACGCGAGCAAGCAAGCTACGGCTTGAGATAGAAAGCCTACGCGCGCGTCTTCTTGTTTTGTTGCTAGCGCGCTCCGGCTTGAGAGCCTACGCTTGCTCTCTTGCTCGCTACGGCTTGCTCGCCTCCGCTTGCTGGGTATACCCTACACGCGCTAGCGTACTTGTTGTTTTCTCGGTTGCTAGCAAGCTACGGCTCGAAAACTACAAGCGCGTCTGCGCTCTACGTTTTCTCGCTTGCTGCTCCGGCTTTCTATTCTATGAGAGCCAGCAAGCTACGGCTTTCGATAGAAAGCCTCCGCGCGCTAGCAACAAAACAAGACGACGCGCGCTCCGGGTCGTTCCGGACCTTCGCTTGCTGGCTCTCACGCCTACGCGCGCGTCTGCGCTTTCTCCGTTTTCTCGCTTGCTCGCTCCGGTCTAGCCTCCGCTTGCTCTCTTGCTCGCTCCGGGTCTCCCCTCCGCTTGCTTGGGGTTAATTAATTGGTTAGTGAAATATCGGTTGTAGTTTGAGTCGTCTCGAGGACAGGACCCCTTTTTTGGGTGGAAAGGATCGACAAGGAATCCATAACATGAAATCATTAAAAGCGTGACGATAATTCTAAAGTTTTGATGTTAGAAGGTGCAAAATCAATGGGTGCCGGAGCTGCTACAATTGCTTCAGCGGGAGCTGCTGTCGGTATTGGAAACGTCTTCAGTTCTTTGATTCATTCCGTGGCGCGAAATCCATCATTGGCTAAACAATCATTTGGTTATGCCATTTTGGGCTTTGCTCTAACCGAAGCTATTGCATTGTTTGCCCCAATGATGGCCTTTTTGATCTTATTTGTATTCCGATCGATCGAAGAAAGAAGGTTTCAGTCTCATAAAGCAAGCAACTATCTCACAGTTGAAAGTGGAGTTGGGTACGATCTAAAACGATTCCACATGAAAGAGGAGCTCGAAAACGGAAAGCGCGCTAGCGAACGAGAAAACTACGCGCGCACTAGCGCGCGGAGGCTTGAGAGCCAGCAAGCGGAGGCTCGAAAGCCGGAGCGCGCTAGTGCGCGCGTATAGAGTCCGCATTGCTTGCTGCTACGGCTTTCTATTCTATTAGAGCCTACGCTTGCTTTCGAGCCTACGCCTACGCTTGCTGCCCTCTTGAGTAATGGTTAAAGAGCTAGTCCCCGAAAATGCTCATTCCTTTGTCGTTGGGGCCACCAATTCACCTTCTGACTCATTCCTTCGGTCGGGCCTTCTTCGGACGTCGATCAATCTATCACTTAATCACAGGCCGCTCTGTCATTGTCTGATTTTTGGTTGTCTGATCACACTCTAAATTATGTATCTACTTGTCGTATTTTTGCCCCTGCTCGGTAGTTCCGTAGCAGGTTTTTTCGGACGTTTTCTAGGATCAGAAGGAAGCGCTATAATTACCACTACGTGCGTTTCATTCTCTTCGATCTTATCTTTGATTGCTTTTTATGAAGTCGCACCGGGAGCTAGTGCTTGCTATCTAAAAATGGCTCCATGGATCTCATCGGAAATGTTTGATGCTTCTTGGGGCTTCTTTGGCGACCGTGAAGTCACCGGATGAATTGCCGAGTAGATAGATCAGATCCGGACGCGGCTGTTGCTCCGCGGCGATACGGACTCGACCCGCTCCTACCCACCCGGGGGCACCACAGCATGTCGGGAATAAGGGGGGGCATACTGGACGGTTGCACTCCCTTGGTTGGGGGCTGTGCCGCCCTGCCTTTCGCTCGATACACAGTTGAGGAGGCCGATCACGAACGCTACGGGTGTGGGAGCGATCCTGGTCAGGGAAGGCTAAGACGGCGCCTCGCATATGGGTAGCAAGAGGGCGCTTATGCCCCGACGGTGGGGCCTTATGGGGAAGGGCCCAGCCCAATAGGGACAGCACACCCCCCACTTTAAGCGCACCTCTGTATCGACTGAATCACTCGTTGGGTCTAGTCGGTGGAACCGGTGAACCACGCAAGCTGGTTAGATGCGTGGGGCAGAGGGCTCTTAGTATCCCCTTTTCTTGATCCAGCTCGAAAACTACAAGCGCGCTAGCTAGCAAAGCGGACTCTATACAAGCGCGCTAGCGAGAAAGCAAGCGGAGGCTCGAAAGCCTACGCGCGCTAGCGAGAAAGCAAGCTACGGCGAGAATTGAATAGAAAGCCGGAGCAGCAAGCGAGAAAAGGTAGTATTCGCGCAGACGCTCTCGAGAAAAGGTAGTATGAGCGCAGACGCTCTCGAGAAAAGGGAGAGCGCAGACG